GGTATACTGGCAGAGCAGGAAGATAGGCAAAGGGGGAAGCGGCTAGAACTTCTCCGACCTTTCGACTTGATAAACGCGAAGCTAAGAAAGAAGAAGGGAAAAGCGAATTCTATTGAGAAGGCCAGTGTCATACTCGTGTAGGAGTGTCCAATAGTCCAGAGAAAGGACTAATGTAAGTAAAAACAGGGATAAAGAGACAGCGGTCTTACGGAAAGGTTAGGAGTAGTAATTTTCAAAACAATTCATCATTTCACCGGAGAATGGACGAAGATAGAAGCAAGACTGAGCATTCCAGAGGGGCTTATTAGCCGACTACGAACACAAACCTGACAGTGTGCCCCAAAGCGGGAGCTAAGTGGGTGGGGTAGGAAGATGCCTCGTCTTCAACGGAGATGAGGTGAGGTAGAAGAACGAGGAAAGCGGGGATCATTCCACCCAGGAGGTAGTTGAATAGACAAAGAGAAATGCTTTTCCTGCGGGTTTAGGCTCTCCATCATAATACGTCACGAGGGGTGAAAGCGTTTGGCAAAATAGCGATGGCTAAACATAAATAAATGGAAAAGCCCCCCTGTTTCAAGTGACTCCTAATCTCCTTTCGGGGATTCACGCATGCTCAGAAGCTAGTAGACTGCCGACCAGACACGAGACGGAAGGCTGCTACTGGGGGAAGGAGTGGCGAGTTCGTTTGCTATCTTCGGGTACCTATTTATCCGGCTTTCTCAGATAAATCCGACATCCTTCTTGTCATCCGCTAATTGCTGCGAATCTGGGGGGGACGTTAATGGTAGCTCAGAAACGTCTGGATCACAGCCTCAATATCCCCAGGGCGGTCAGGATGAAGAGCGCCGACATGTGCCCAGGGGATGAGGCTTCCTCCCGGCCCTCTTATATAATCGATATAGCTGGTGGTGGTAGAAGTCAATCCTAAATTGAGAGCTCCAAATATATAATTCCTCTCGACTAAATCAGTCAATAGGCAAGAAAATGCCCTAAGGAAGGATGGAGTCTATGCACACTAACCTAATCTTTGGAAAAGGATGGTGGTGCAAATTCGCCTCTTCCCTTCTCTTTATCCTCCGGTATTTCATCTTTCGCGAAAGCCCTTCTCTTTTTTTAGGAATGCTTTTTTTGATATAATAATAATCTCCTAAATCATTTGGTTCTTCGACTTGCCTTCTTTCTTGGTGCCCCATGAAAGAGGATGAGAGCCAAGAAATATACATAACGATATACATCCCCTCTACTGCAATTAAAAGAAGAACAAGCACTGCATTTTTTGATATAATAAGCGATAATAAGGAAACTATTTCGACATAGGGCGATCCCGAACCTCTTTCGTTTCGAGTGCATAAGCGCTATAATTGATACGATTTAGGCAGGAGAGTCGATTGTGTTTGAAGAAAATAGAATGATACCGCAAGAGCATATAGAGTTCTTAGCTTCTGCTACAAGATAGAGATTTCTATCTTAAAAAACGAACTTTCATATCGCTATTTTTCCAAACGCTTTCCCGCTCGGGAAAGAGATAGCCATATAATAGTATGGAAAAAAAGCCTACGGGGGTGGAAGAGAATTCCCTAAGACCCAGAGCCGACTTATTCGGGCATATCCAACTGCAGGCATCTTACTTGATCGCCCACGTATCAAAGGTAGTAGAATCCAATTCCTTTATCGATAGAACAGAACCGGAATTTGACGAGCTTTTCCCGTGAGTTTGAGTGTGTTAAAAAAGCCCGGAGGGAGGTTTTTTCTAACAGCTGTGTGTACCAAAGGATTTGGATTTTGCAACCCCGGGTAAGGGACGAAAACTGGATAGCCAACCCATATAGGGAATTGGATAGCCGACTGATCTTCGAGAGGGGAATCTATCTTCTTTCTTCATAATGTACCTGGATTGTTTTGCTGAAGAGTCGTGATGGCAATCGCTTAACGCACAACTGGGTAAGGGAATCTCATTTCTTTGCTTCACCTATGGGCCAACCATTTCTCTTGACGTACCACAGGGCAGGGGTAGCGAAGCTAAGAAGGCTAGAAGCCGGAGGCGAAGGAGGCATATACGCTCACTAGACCAGAAGATTATTCCACTTCAACCAAGCTTTTTGGAGTCAGGGCCAGTGAGCTAGGTAGCTTGCTGTAGTTGCTCCTCTAAATAATACCGACGTCTTTCTTCATTTTGAGAGCGGATTAAGAGGCTAGCTGAACAATGTTAGCGGAAGCTATAGCCCACTACCCGCAGCGAAAGTCAACTTACTGTACCCATTTATAGCTAATGATGAATGACGAATGTTTTTGTAGATATTTTTGGCTCAGACCTCTAAAAAAACCGGGACTATACCCTTCTTCCCCTTTCCTCTAAGTGGGACTCTAAATAATACCGACGTCTTTCTTCATTTTCTTATATTAAGACAGCTATCAAAAACCACTCTGACGGCCGGGGAGTAGCTTACCTTTTCTATTTGATTGATTGGCCAGTTATTGAAGTTTCGAGCAAAAAGAAGCTTGCTTTTTATATATATGTCAAGCTTACCCAAGCTCATGCGCCTCTTCTTTTGACTAGCCTTATACCTTTTTTCGATCTCTTTTGATTTTCGGGGGTACGGGATAGATTTGTCTATGGTCGTACGGCAGTGGTTTTTCGGTGCGTCGAAGAAATTCGTCGAATCGGAGTTAGGGTCGGTTGACTCTCGCTTAGGACCGACTCTGTGCTGGCACTCGATGAAATGACAATAGCTTTGACGGGAGGGGGCTTTCTCGGTCGTTGACTAAACTATCCCTTCCTTCTTTCTGACTTTACTGGAATATAATATAGTACAATTAATAATAAGGATTGGCACCTTTCTCAAGCTAAAGCGGTACTTCTCTTTCTGCTTTCTATCACCAGATTTTGGAGAAGAAAGGCGTCAGTATTTAAACCATTAGTAAGGTGCTCTGACCAATTTCACTACGATCCCGGTAGAGGAATTAGATCCGCATACATAACATACCTTTTTTCGAAAGCACCTACAGCCCTGACTTATGGCATGGAGGCCGGGGACTCTTCCTTTAGAAACCTTCTTCAACTGATGAGGGGGCCTCACTTCGCTCCCGCCCCAGTCCCGTAATTATTATCGCTTATTATGTTATGGGAAATCGGTGGAAAAAATTACGTAGATAGGAGGGGAATTCTCAGGTACCATCAAATATGGAAAGTGAATAACCAAGGGGTCGTGGAAGAGTTGGCTTCGACTCCCGCTCCCCTCACCCGCTTTGTACTTTAGCAGCCCCTGACGCGGAGGGGCCCCTCTCTGATAAATCAAGTCAATTCGACAGGTCTCTAATGAAAAATCTGGTCCGATGGCTCTTCTCCACTAACCACAAGGATATAGGTACTCTATATTTCATCTTCGGTGCCATTGCTGGAGTGATGGGCACATGCTTCTCAGTACTGATTCGTATGGAATTAGCACGACCCGGCGATCAAATTCTTGGTGGGAATCATCAACTTTATAATGTTTTAATAACGGCTCACGCTTTTTTAATGATATTTTTCATGGTGATGCCGGCGATGATAGGTGGATTTGGTAATTGGTCTGTTCCGATTCTGATAGGTGCACCTGACATGGCATTTCCACGATCAAATAATATATCATTCTGGTTGTTGCCACCAAGTCTCTTGCTCCTATTAAGCCCAGCCTTAGTAGAAGTAGGTACCGGCACTGGGTGGACGGTCTATCCGCCCTTAAGTGGTATTACCAGCCATTCTGGAGGAGCAGTTGATTCAGCAATTTCTAGTCCTCATCTATCAGGTATTTCATCCATTTTAGGTTCTATCAATTTTATAACAACTATCTCCAACATGCGTGGACCTGGAATGACTATGCATAGATCACCCCTTTTTGTCTGGTCCGTTCTAGTGACAGCATTCCTACTTTTATTATCACTTCCGGTACTGGCAGGGGCAATTACAATGTTATTAACCGATCGCAACTTTAATACAACCTTTTCTGATCCTGCAGGAGGGGGAGACCCCATATTATACCAGCATCTCTTTCGGTTCTTCGGTCATCCAGAGGTGTATATTCCCATTCTGCCTGGATTCGGTATTATTAGTCATATCGTATCGACCTTTTCAGGAAAACCGGTCTTCGGGTATCTAGGCATGGTTTATGCCATGATCAGTATAGGTGTTCCTGGATCCCTGGTTCGGGCTCATCATATGTTTACTGTGGGCTCAGACGTTGATACGCGTGCCTACTTCACCGCAGCTACCATGATCATTGCTGTCCCCACTGGAATCAAAATCTTTAGTTGGATCGCTACCATGTGGGGAGGTTCAATACAATACAAAACACCCATGTTATTTGCAGTAGGATCCATCTTTTTGTTCACCATAGGGGGGGTCACTGGAATAGTTCTAGCAAATTCTGGTCCCGACATTGCTCTACATGATACTTATTATGCGGTTGCACATTTCCATTATGTACTTTCTATGGGAGCCGTTTTTGCTTTATTTGCAGGATTTCACTATTGGGTGGGTAAAATCTTTGGTCGGACATACCCGGAAACTTTAGGTCAAATCCATTTTTGGATCACTTTTTTCGGGGTTAATCTGACCCTCTTTCCCATGCATTTCTTAGGGCTTTCGGGTATGCCACGTCGCATTCCAGATTATCCAGATGCTTACGCCGGATGGAATGCTCTGAGCAGTTTCGGCTCTTATATATCCGTAGTTGGAATTCGTCGTTTCTTCGTGGTCGTCACAATCACTTCAAGCAGTGGAAAGAACAAAAGATGTGCGACATCTCCTTGGGCTGTTGAACAGAATCCAACCACACCGGAATGGCTGGTACAAAGTCCTCCAGCCTTTCATACTTTTGGAGAACTTCCAGCTATCAAGGAAACGAAAATCCCTATGAAATAAAAGAATAAAGGGACCGGAAGAACCTAACAGCACTTTGATTGCCTAAAAAAAAGTCTTTTTATAGGCATTACGATAGTTGGATTTCGACAGAAGCTAATAATCTAGGGGAGGCCGTCAAATCCCAATTCGGCGCATCCGGGGTGAGGCTGTCCTAAAATCAAAGAAGTGGGGGCCTTCGCTATTTATCTGAGAGGGACCCCTCCTGGCGATGCAACTAGCCCTCCCCTGAGAACTCGGTTTGAGTATCGAAGACCCATAAGAAGGCAACTAGCGAGATAGGCTCAGGAACGGGACATTCTTCGAAGATTGTTCAGAGTAGAAAGACTCAAAGGAAAAGGTGCAGCGGCTTCCGGAGAAAGGTGGTTTTTAGACCAACTCGAATTATCTAGCAGGATCGTCGACCACTAATTATGCGAGGCGAAGCCCATAAGCAGCTTGACTTATCGATCAATGTCGTCATGACAGAGAAGCCCACTAATAGTCTCCTTCATCACTCCAGTTTATTTAGCTCCAGCTTATATGAGAGCTTGCTAACAGCAGTTCCAAAACAACCACAATATTCGCCACGAGATAGAGAAAGAAAGATAGAGTAAAGTAAATCAATCATATTGACAGAGAGTCGGAATCTGATGCACAAGATCTCTCCTATACTATGAATCTCACTTCATTTCGCGAGGATTGGGTTTTTGATAAATCAGAGGGAACGCGATCTTGACCTTTGAATGGGGGAGAATGATTTAATTAAGTCCTCTCCGTAAGTAACTTAGTGCTTTTGTTTGGAAAAAGAAAAAGCTAGCTAAAATCAAAATGCCTCGGATTAGATTTTCTTCAAACACAATCGACATCTTCAAATACACCGGTTTTTTTAGAGGAATTAGATAGTCCGAACAAAGAAGCCCACCACTCACCTTTCAGCCTGACAAAGGAGTCCTCTTCGACCCGGTGAGTAGCTGGTCTATATCGCTTGTTTTTGCTTCCTCATAGGCTGGTATTATAGCTTTGCTATCTCTGCTAGTGATCATCTTATTTGAATAACCCGGTAGAGAACTGCTTTTGATTTATATATATATATTGCTTTCTTTCTCCATTTCAAGTGGGGGAGGAAGGGCTTTGGCAAGGTCAGCACTGGTACGCAGTCGTCATCCTTTTCATTAGTTGATAGTGTCGAATCTGACGCGGTAAGCAGCGGCCAGAGTCCTATAGATCTGATTTCAAGCTAGCATAGATAGCTGTGGAAGGTGATTTATAAGCTGCGTAAGAGAAAGCCCCCCTTTTACCAGCACCCTCACAGGCTGTAGGTGATTAAGCTGGCCAAGTCAAACTAAGCAGAAGTTGAGGAACTGATTAACTACTATCATATCAGCTTACTCGAAACAAGATGTCGATCTTTAAATAGATGCAGCATATGCCGACGAGTTTCTGGGTGTCGAGAGGAAATGGTATTCGCTGCGAAAGAGTCTGTCGCGTGGAGAACAGTTCATCATTAGACAGTGGGGACCTCGTGTGAGAAGAAAGCCCATGGAAAGATAGGAGAGGAGGAGAAGCATCCCACTAGAAGTCGAACTACATCGGTGACGGGTGGCGATACATAATCAGCTAACCGATGGATGGTCAAAGAGTTCAATTACGGCTCGAGCAGCGTCGAAGCGAATTATAGCTGGAGATCGACTCGCCTTTTTTGGACTCTTAGTAAGAAATTGATCGCCCGGCTCGCGAAGATTTCACTCTTCAGATATAAGCTCCCCAATCTTCAATCCTTTTTCTCCAAGAGAGGGGTCGAATTCCTTTATCCTATTATGCAGTTGGTGGGAAGGTTTTCTCTCCCATCTTCCTAAAGATGGCTTTGCTGTTTTTTATTTCCCATGGGGTCTCTGCGCATTCAATCTGAAGTACAAAGTGAGACCTTTCTCAACTGTCGAGACTAACTAAAAAGGGTGGTGGAGGGGTGACAGGAAGGTCTTCGTCGACTCTCTCCCGCTCGTGGGAACGAGTTAGGGTGATGGCCGCTAAACCAGAGAAGGTTCATCCCTTAGAATATTGGCTCTGCAGGGGTTATCCTTGTAACCCATATCTGACGAGGGGATCTCCTCTTCTACGTGAGGGAAATATTGAGACCTCGCCAAACCCTCCCGAAAAATCTAGAGAGAGAGGTGAGTCGAGAGGGGAATTCTTTCTGAAGTAGAGGAAATCCTGGAGCGGACTATGACTATAAATTAGGTGGATGGCTCAATGGCTTAAGGCTACCTCATGGTACTATCTTGCTTGCCGCTAAGTCCCTACTGAAAGACAGGTCTCTCTTTCCCGGATAGATATTGTCGGTGCTCCACAGGTGGAAAGACACTGGAGAGTGAAGGAGGGTGTATTATTTATGATTACTTAAGTAATGCTGAAGAAATTCGGCTGACTTTGGAAGATCTACGACCGTATCACACACCGGGGGATGTCGGTATAGGCCTCCAATCCTATCACCTGTCCTCTCTGGGCATATATATTTCTAGGTTTTCACAGTTTCGGGGCTTTATTAGTTGGTATTTCCGGGTGCAGCTCAGTGATGTTACCCTTAGGCCTAGCACACCTACGGACTAAACTGGGCACCCTTCTGGCTGGTGTGTTTCAGCCTAGGACGGAGGTGAGAAGGGGGAGTTAGCAAAGTTGGACAAGATTGGAATTAGAGAGCGGGCAGAGAAGTGATTCGACGTCTCGAGAAAATCATTCCCAAGAAGGAGGACTTTTTTTATCCAACCCTAAAAGCCTTTGGAAAAAGCACTTAGAATTCTAAAAAAGCGCACTCTGGCCTTCCGCTCCGCTATTTAGGTTTCCGAGGAGGCTAATAGGTGGTTATGTGGCCCTGTTAGAATGGAAGAGGTTGAGGCGAGCTAATAATATATAGGGGGGTTGGCTCTGTTAAGAAGGCGTCGGAGCTGTCGAATCCAAAATAGGGGCGGAGGAGCCGTTGACTTCATCTTCCAAGGTGGGAGGATGGTTTGTCGAGGTTAACCACACATTCCTCACACTAGTTCCCGAGGAGGTGGCTTTCGTGGCTTTCCTAGCGGCCCATAGATATATGTTTTTTTTTATATCAAAGCATTTCTTTGATCTGATTTTTTCTAAGATTGTCGACTCTCTTGACCTCTAACTGAAAGGAACTGACTTTGATTTCCCCTTTCTCTAATAATAAATAAGATCAGCACCAGAGCTCAGCCCCGATCTACTCGCCCCAGCGCTTAATGATTTTAGGCGAGGCTTTCTTTGAGAAAGGAGAGATGCTGTATAGTTCCTTAATCACACAACTTCAGCCGATCCTCCAACAAACAAAAACGAAACGCGAAGCCTCTAAAAAAAAGAAAAGTCTCAATCAAACGCGAAATCCTCATCTATTAGTCAACAAAGACAGCCCCAAAGACAACCAGGTGTTCACTCGGTCCACTCGTCGGGAGAGTACCCTCGTGCTACTAACGCGATAGGTAGGGAGATCTTTCTTCCTCCCGGCAAATACCCTCTGGCTGTTCAGGCCTCCCCTCCACTCAAAGAAGAGAGTCAGACTATTCACCACCACTGGACCCGCTTAGTTCGCGTTCTGTGTAACTTACACTCGACATTCTGTACAAACCGCGATTATTGGAAAGCCCTTTAATGCTAAACTCTTTATTTAGGCTATTGTCGGGGTCACACAGTTGATGTCACGCGACTTTTGTCTCATCCGGATAGCCGAGGGCCGCACTGGATGGCACAGATGCGGGAGTGATTGGGTATTGCACTCTGCATGCGAGACATCCTTTTAGCTATCAAAATGGCGAGGAAGGTCGCCTAGGTTGGGAGACCTCTCGGGGGACGTATTCGGGGAAGAAGTCAACCTTACCCGGGCTTGGCAAGCCCTCCGCATCCTACGGAGTGAGGATTTATATATATTTCTACTATAAATAAGGTCCAGTGCCCCGGGGTGGGTAGGAGCAGGTCGAGTCCTCTAGAATTTGAGAAAAGCAAGGGTATGAGAATTTTCGCGGGCAACTTTTCGACCTATATAATATCTCAAATCAAGCTTATTTCACAAAAGAAAATGGGAATGACGTATACTTAAAGCACTCCTCAGAATAAGTCCGGCATATCGGCACTGCCAAGATAGATGTATACATACAATAAAGCAGCGAAAAGACGTCGGGCATGTGAGGATTGGCCAGCTTTATTTAAACAGTTTCGAGCTAATGCTAATAAGATAATAGGAATAGATCTCAGCCATCTCCAGCGGCTATTTGTCTTATTGCCTTGGATGACAACTCAATAAAAGCTTGGGAAAGATGCTTCGTCAAGCTCCCGTGCCTATAGGCACTGACACTGAGCTCGGGATCGGGATGTTAGCGCTTTAGTTCAGCTGGATCTGTTTTATTTGGTTATAGATATAGATTACCTATCAAAGTGGAGTGAGGGGTCTACTTCAATGGGACCGTGATGCGGACGGGTACTATTTATTGGTGAACTCGGTGGTGGCCTTCCTCCGGGACTCCAAGCGCTGAAAGCCACTTCTTTCATACATCTTGGATGGGGAGGGAGACGTGGTTCCCTTCACCTGGGCCTAAGAGAGGACTATATTGAGTAGCCGAACCTGAGGGTTCTGATCAAAGATAGAAGACGGAAGCCGCACCATTACTGCTGGGGCGTCGGAATCGTGACAAAGGCCACGTCGCTAGGGAAAGAGAATGTCAGACTTTTGTATTTGTAAGGGTATTGGACTAGTCGCTGAAAGTCCCAACGACTATGACTATAAATTAGGTTCGCAAGCCAAAGCCATCATAATATCTCGAGATATCTATAGTAGAACTGGTAGAGAAGGTGTTGAAAAACAAGAGGATGCGTCCCGGCGCCTTCTCAACACCAATCAACTGGTCGTAGATAAAGAAAAGCGTGGATGGAGAGGAGTGCTTTAAGTAGTAAGGTCGAGTCGCCCTATTTAAACCAAAGAAAAAGTGCACTTTTCCACTGCCTGACGCTCCGAGCTCACCCAGCGAGAGGAGGCGAGCTGTCAGAAGCTATACATAGATGGGAGTCCCAATTTGCCGCTTATAAATCACCTTCCACAGCTATCTTCCTTTCGTTTCCACGGAGCTAAATGAACACCAGGGATCACAGATGACTATTAAGCTGAAAATCTGAAAGCCAGGACGATGCTCACGACTTAATAGAAAGGGAGGGGTCATCTGCCATTGTATAGCCTTCAGGTAATTAGCGCTTTGCCTTTCTGCTTTTTGCACCGTCGATTCGAGATGCCCTATCTTCCTGCAGTGATCACAGAACTCGGGGACGGGGCTTTTGATGGCTAAATAAAACGGCAGATCTTTTGCCAAAAGCCTGAGGACCCCCTCCCAATCCAGATCCGAGATGGACCTTCCTCCATCATATCCAACTGCAGGCGCGCGCATGGGAGGCCTGAGTGACCTGTGCTGTGGCTTCATCCACCATTAATTAGGACCTTCCCCACGTTCCCCGCAATAGATCGGATGTGGTCGCGAACCGGGAAGAGTTATATAGCCGTGGACGGGGAAGCCAGGAAAGTTTATCCAGATCGGGAGGAAGGTGGAATATTGCCTCCCCCAGTCGTGGGTCCATTTGAAGAACCCACGTACAGGGTCTGACTCTTGGAGCAGCTATTTTCTATTTTCATATTATCTAAACGTCGACATGCTCCCTGGCGAAGCGCATAAGAAGATGCCGCGGATCCATGCTATCACGAAGCTTAATAGTGGAAGCGCGCCTGAATTAGGCTTTTCGCTTTCTGGGATGGGCCATTTCTTCATCCTTCTGACATTTGTTGGCTCGCTTTGAGTGCGCAGTCTATCAAAAAGCTGCGTCAGGAGAGAGATCCCCATCTCTGAGCTAGAAAACTGGGGTGATGCACTTTTAAGAAATCCAGAACGAAAGTCTTTCGGGACATCATCTGGGACCACCTCTACCGACTATCTAATTCCTCTAAAAAAACCGGGATTTTAGTTGATCGCTGCGATATGGAGCGTCCTCAGTGGGAGATCCCAGCAGACTCGCGAGACCGAAGAGCCCACCACCAGAACTCACCAGAGTAGGACTGGAAGTCTAGATGATCTCCCCACTGGAGAAGACTGGCTGAAGAAGAAACTAACTGCGGAGGTTGGGTTGGGCTTTGGTCTCTTCTGTTGTATTGGCCTTTGCCAGTCCCCTGTGCTTTGTATGGGAGAGAAAGGTCAGCTTTCCCTTATAGCCTGACATAAGGTTGAAAGTAGTCCCGGGGGGGTCTTCCCGGCTTTGCCCTTTCCATCCAAAAGGCCGCGTTGATGAGAGACTTCCAAAGAACTCCCGGGCTGGGCTCTCGCGTGGGTGGTGAGGGGGCTGTCGAATGTGGGATCCTAATAAAGCAATCTGCGACCGCGAAAGAAGTCGTGTTGCAAGTTTGACTACTGGCCGAAGTCCGTGTTGTATTCCACTAAAATAGGTTGGAAGGATTGCTTTCTGTCGCCCTTCTCTCCGCAAAGTAGGAAAAAGTCGTTGTGGCGCTGGGCTCAGGGGCTGATCAGATTTTGGATTAGAGAAACGCAAACCTGCTTTCCCTTATAGCCTAAATAAAGACGTCTTTCTGTTTTAGTAGTTAACAACGTCGTCAGCTCGTTCGTCGACAGAGCTATGATAGTGAGTAGATGGAGTAAAAGGATTCGAACCTTTGCATGCCGGTACCAAAAACCGATGCCTTACCACTTGGCTATACTCCATACGGTCAGTCCCTGGAGAGAGGGGGAAGGGCTCGAAGAACGAGCCGTGCAAGGACGCGGGGAGCCCAACCCGACGCGATGTCCCTCAGCGGACCGACTACAACAAGCTCGCGACTCAGAGAGAAACTAAGGGTCAGCTCTCTGCTCTATTTGCTTGCAAAGCGTTGCCCCTCGACAGTAGGCGAACGCTTCCGCCTCCCGCCGTCTCATCTTGCCCTTTTCCCGCTCTTATTTGCTTACTTATAGACAGGGCCTTCCAGACTTCTATAGATAAGATGGATTCATTTAGCAGCCGGAAAAGACTTTTTCCCAGTACGAGCCTCAGCTCCCAGAGGAATGGCAGAGCCCGCCCGTTTGCTGCCGAGGCCTAGAATTCGATTAGGGGCCGGGCCCCCCTTCTCTTCCAAGCAATTAAAGCGCACCCATATATTTCTTAGCTTTAACCCCGGCCATTCGTGACGTGCCGCTGCTGCTTCTTCCCCTTGTTCTCTTACTTGCTCTAGTGGCTGGTAAAGGCCAACCGAGAGGTTGACGGGAGCTTGTGCTAGAAAGCCTTGGCTCTGGAATCGACCAGTTCCGAGCAGACTCGTGGAGCTGCTGCTTGTCTCCTCGTAGAATAAGAGGAGCCATCTCCAGGACTCCAAAGACAGATGCCGCCGCTGCGAGACGAGGGAGCAACTCAGGTCTTGCGGTGCACTCACTCCCTTCCCGAGAATGAAATGAGGCCCCACCCAACAGTTTATAGCCGTTGCGATAGCCGTAAAGAGAAAAAAGGCCTATGCCTAGTTTTCCCGACTGTATAGTTCCGAGGGGCTGAACGAAAGAACTCCCGGCCAGTCGATTGTTCTCCCTAAAAGAAGCTTGGCCTATGTGTATAAGATCCTCATGAACCAACTTGTTTTTTAGCTGGCCTCAAAAAAGATGTATATCAAAAATCAGTAAAGCCGGGCCCTAGCTATTCGTATGATGTCAATTAGAGAGGTTCGTCTCGCTTGCAAAGGTCCTCGGACAGAAAATCCCATCCCTGACTAATAGGTGGGAGGGAAAGAAAAGTCCTACTATCAATCAAGAATCCGGGGGCACATCCTTCTCTTAGGGCCTCAGGGGATGCCCAAAGCTAGCCTCACTCTCATATCTCTTTACCAAAGCAGCTTAAGCTGACCTCTTTCGCCCAGTTCCTCGAGAATAACAAGAATCGTTTGCTTTTCGACCTATATATGCCGAAACCCCTCACTGTCGAAAGCAAGGAAGAAGTCAGAAAGGAGCTTTTCACTCGCGAAAGAAGTCAGCACTCGGGCTACGATTTCTGATGATGGATTTTCTAAGCTATATCACAAAAAAACCGGCTCCCAGGTCAGATGAAGGGTCTTCCCCATAAGGGGAGATCGGCGAACTATTAGCCAAAGGTTAAGATGAAGGAAGGGCTAAAACAAAGCTCAAACCATCTGACGGTTAGAAACACAACTTGGTCAAGAAAGATGAGCAATCCGCGAGAATAGCAAAGTCCGCCCCGCACTCTGAAAATCCAAAGAAGAGGATAGATAGGTCCACGAGTTGAGACAGAGAAGTGTGATGACTAAGAAAGTCGGAGTTTACCCACGAGAGTCAGAGTGTTATTATATATCAAACTCAGCACCGAAGAAAGCAGGGATAGGTGCAGTCGCATTCGATCGAGAGCCGGATAGACCAACCAGTAGAAAAGACAGCTAGTTATTGGGTAACTTATAACTTCGTCGACTTCAAATGGTGGCATTTTTTTATTGAGAGTGGAGCGAAAAGCCAGGCCATAAAGAAAAGTCTAATAGAATAGTAGGTGGGCCGCAAATCTCCTATTCTTGCAATTTGCCTTTCTTTTTTTGGTATTATGACAGATATCAAGCTAAGAAAAAGCGCTTGCCCTATTTCTGGGAATTGATTCTTCCCGATCTGCTTTTCGCTATAAATCAAAAGCTCTTTCCCCTGTGATTTGCATCGATAGAAAGAGAAATCCCAAAGCTTATTTGATCATGCCAGAAGCCTTGTTGAGATAGGGGCGGGATGTAGCGATGCTATTTTTTCCTCCCTTCTGAAGAAGGCAAGGAGCTAGAGGACCCGTGTTTATGTCGGGACTCAAACCCGGAGCTTAATCCAATAGAAAAGTTGGAAGTTTAATATACTTGCTTAATTATTATCTAAATGAGAAAATGGCCGGATATCTCATTCGCTGGAGTTGTGAGCAGATTCCATTAAATCAAACCAGCCCAGGAAGCCTCATCTAGAAGCAAGACGACGAATACTGAGGTATGTCAAAGGAACTCTAGATTTCGCGTATGATTTACAAGAAAGGAGAAATATGCAGGCTAGTCGGCTACTGTGACTTATTTAGTGTGCTTTTGGTAGCAGCTGGAGATCACGACACTCGAAGGTCGACTAATTTAGAAGTTATATGTTTCACCTCGGTTCTGGAGTAGTCTCTTGGTGTAGCAAGAGACAACCAACAGTGATCAACCACGGAGGCAGAATACAGAGCATCACCAACGGCGACATTTTAAAGCTAGCACATGGTTGATGAAGGATCTGCATCAGTATGTTGACTATCCAGTGCAGTGGTGCTTCACTGCGATAACCAGTCAGCATATGAATCTTATCTGAGAGGGAACTAGGTAGTACCTACCTTTTCGTCTACTCCTTTGCAGATATAGACAAATATCAAAAAAATATGCTGACCTACTATTTATTCATATTCAGACCTTTTCACTCTATCAGGCAATGTCGACCCTTTCGCGTTTCATCGCCACCACTAAAATAGTAGGAAAATAGCCATTATTTCACGAAATGGGTTGAGGCTGGCTTTCTTTTATTTATAGAGGACGGGTAATACAATTAATATGTCGATTAGTTTCTTCGCCAAAGAGCAGCTTAGCGAGCGTAGAGTGGTTTACCTACCTTTGACCACAAAAAGGCTTAGAGATCCAATCAACATCAGCCGTGGATCTGGCCTCCTGTGCTAGGTCAAGCAAGTGTCTTTTCGTCGAGTGGACGGTTCTGGGAAAAGCCTCGTGATCTGGCATAAGAGAGAGTGTCCCCGAAATGTGAAGGTTGACTGAGCTGCTTCAATAGCTTTGGCTGTTCAAACTCTTGGAGCAGCTTCAGGTTCATTCTGGTGGCTCTTTCTTAAAGGTCTTCAACATGAGGGCCGATTAGAGTATGTAAACCAAAGTCAGTGAAGAAAAAAGGGCGTCACTTAATAGCGTCTGATGCATAGCTAAAAAAAGGCCAGGCATAGTAGGATCGTTGGCGAGCCCGTATTGATTTGATTGCGCCAAACATTGCTTTAGGTAGCTGAATGACAATGGGACTTTTGCTTCTAATATAAAGGGCGAAGAAGCCCAACTTTTCCGAAGTTAACAATCGTCAAGGACGGAAAAAACCTTAACAAGCACAGCAGGGCAGGGGCATGACTTGCCAGGGTTTGCTTTGAATGCCCCTTAGTGCAGGCAAGGGGCGAGGTGAGTATTTCCTAGTGTTTCAGGGATATGACCAAGGGTAGTGCAAGTCCATTACTGAGAGTGTTGACCTCGACCTCTAAAAAAAGCGGGGGATGATGATCTAGAAAAGAAACTTCTCCAGAAGTTTGACTCGACATAATTAATAGCTCGGGTTTGTTTCAAATTATTCTAACAACCTTCCCATTAAGCTTGAATTTGAAGCACTGGTGGTGGAGTTTCTCTTTCGTTGATTGGTTGGTTTGTTTGATCCAAATCATGATATTCTAAGACGGCTTGATATCCACAATTACTCAAAGAACTCAGTGGGTGCTGGCTTGCTTTTTATATATATGTCAGGCTTGGGCCCCGAGCAGGTTGTTTGGAGGAAAGAAAAGGGAGTCATCTATTGATTGAGGAAAAAAAAACAAGCATTCTAGAGGGTGACAAAGCATCATCGGGGATACCTAAGGCGGACGGACGTCTGTTCCTCCCTTTAAAAAAAGACAGAAAGCTCTAACGACAGTCTTCCCACAGATAATAATAGGCCTCGGTATCAACTAAGACATTTGGGATACAATAGATTAGAGATATAATAAAAGGACACTTTAGGGAAAATCCCCAAGAAAGGGAGGACTTTTTTTATCCAACCCTAAAATAGGAAGAAATTGGGTATTGCACTAGTCGCTGAAAGCATCCCAAAAGATAGGACTTAATTAAATCATTCTCCCTCTTCCCTGACTCTTATCGCGTTCGATTTCTAAGCTGATAATCGGGGCAGATCTTTTTCAGAGAAGGTGATCGCGGGAGAAGCTCGTGACAATGTCTTGCACTGCCTCGGGTGAATTATAGCTGGAGGCCGGCTAAGGCACCTCGGACGACTTCGGGCATCTCTCGACACTCTCCAGGTCATCATAGAGCGGTATTGAGGACTTTTTTAGTGTTTCCAGCTTTACAACAGCACAGGATTTTGACTAGCTCGCGGGCACGCTGTCCAAATGCTTGATGAGATCATACTTAGGCCTGAATCTACCTTTTCTTTGCCTTTGTCTTTGACCACTGGATGATCTGTCTCTGGAGCGTGAACAGGGCGTCTTTGGGATGGGAGGCGAGTGAACATCTTTCCGGATCTGAGAGGCGTCGACTTGCTTCGGCTATCTTATCTAGGGGTGCTGGTGATTGATCGACCTAGAAGAAATCGGGGAGTTTCTTTATCAAACAAGCTGCGGTCATCACAACTTCTCCCCAAAACCAACCAACTATCTTTTTCTGTTTAAAAAGCGAGTGAGTGCACTTTTTCTTTGGTTTAAATAGGGCAATCCCCTGCCAGCGCTATTCTCTCAATCGGCGAGGCCTCCTGCTAGCCGGAAGATTCTCTGCTTTTCAAGCAAACGAGGACACTATTGGCCTATCGATTTCCCATGTGCTTGCTAAAAGCACGAACATAAGCCTACCATTCCGATGCCATATAACAGATCTTCCAGCAATCCCTACCTACGCAGGGAATGAATGAATACTCCCACACGCTCATCCAATCACTTCTGACCTTTGGGTTAATCTATCATTAGCAAGGAAAGCAGTTAATGGACATATCTCACTGGTAGTCGCTAGACTGACTAATTCAGTCTAATTGGCCTATAGGTCTTAGAGACTCTTCTTAGTGTAACAGCTGCGTTGATAAGCTAGTTCCGTGCTAGCACTATCAATTGTCGGCGTAACGGGTTTTTTCTATACTATTCTTCGTTACTTAGATAAACGCAATATACCCGCTCTCCGCCAATGGCGCCGGTTAGCTATCTCTCCTCTCTCCCCCAAGCAATGCCCTTATATCGCGTATCGCGTTAGTGGCACTGGCTCACTAAGTAAATACGTCAGCAGGGTCTAACCTCGGGACTGACCCGACCCTCTTTTTCTTTTGACACTGCCCGAGCCAAACCGAGAGTCCTAAATTATATAGCTACCGGCCCTCTGGATTCTGTTCTAGACTTACCAATCTTGGCTAGCTTGTTTTCTGGCGCTAAGCCCTTATCTTATCTACACCTTTGGCTAATAGTTCGACAGCCCCTCCCGATAATGAATTAAGCTCTCCAGGTGCATTATGAAGAAAGAAGATAGATTCCCATCTCTCTCCATATTCTATTTCACCAGACCCCATCCCTCGCTTTGACTGTTCACCATATGTGTATCGTATCGACCCCATATCATACGTACACTGATCTACGACCACCCTTCCCCTCCCATCGCCCATGTTTGCAGAGACGAAAGGGGGATTATCAAGCTGGCCTAGCGCTTAAGGCAACTAGCTCCGTTTGACTTTCCACTATGCAAATAGGCGGGGCGGCTTTTTTTTTCACAATAAGACTTCACCACTATCGATTAGGCGGTTTTGCAAAGTTTGTTTGGCTAGGTAACATAATGGAAATAGGCGAGGCTTTCAGAGTCAAGAAAGAGTTTTTTTGTGAAGAAAGGCTTTTTGACGACTTCTCTAGAACTGGAGAAGGAGAGGGGGCGCGCCCATCCACCGCCCTTCTTCTCGATTGCTGCCCAAGAGGCTGGAGCAACGTTTGAACGCGATCGGCCTTGTCCACTCTTTCAGCTAAGTATCCCGCTTTTCCCTGGAGTAGACAACACAAAGAGGGTAGCCATTCCCTCTTCGACCCGATGACCCATACTTAATATAGCCTGTCCCATACCATCCCAAGTCGTAAGCGACAACATGCCCAATCTGTCATAGCCTCCTCGTTTGCTTCTACCAAGCCCACAAGCTTGAGTCTTCAACCAAGACTCGTTGTTCACTTGCCAATTGCATCACCAACTGGTCGACGTTCTCAGCCTGTGGTCTCTGCCAGAAGCGAAAGTTTCAGCCTAAAATGGCTTACTCAGGCAATTGAAGCACCGGCTCAATCACCATCGCCATCTTCCTCAAAAGCCTTTTTCCTCATCCTAGTCCTACTCCTACTGCTATGGATACTGAGACAGCTTCCTTTTCTGTCACACGCCATTCTAACAGCTTGAAAACGTCACTACTTAAATGAAATGAAAGGCGAGTCCTATATATTTCTTTCTCTATAGCTGCTTCATCCACCATTAATTAGGACCTTCCCCTCAGTGATTTGGGCTGATGAAATTGTATCATGGCAAGATTGTGTAGATAAAGGAGAAGGCCCGTCTTCTTGCTCCCCCTGGGATTTGTAATAGAAGTGACATAAGAGGTCAAACTCTTCGCCCCATGCCTACGCCTTCTAGGGCGATATTTGTTTGGAGACCTTCTGGGAGTCAATTAAGTCAAAAACGTTGGACCCTCTTTTTCTTTTGACACTGCCCGAGCCAAACCAAAGAAAAAGCGGAGCAGGAAGGTCTTTTTTGATGCTATCGAAGTACCTCGCAATCTTTTACCTAGATCCAGCTGGGAAAGTCAATCTTGCTTAGGCTCTGTAGTATCGTAGATAATAAGGTTGTCAAAGCAGCTAAACTATAAGACAAGTAAGCCTCCACAATCTGACTCTGGTTAAAAAACCCAACCACCCATTTTTTAGCAGCAGCCGGCTTCGCGTTTATCAAGTAGAATCTGAAGAGTGAGTGTTGGCCTTTTCATATGAAATCACAGCCATTTTCCCTCTTTCTTGGGAAGATCGGATAACACTCCGGGGAACAAGCCTGAGCACTGATGCAAGCTTAATTAGATTGTTCTTTTGGTTTTCTAAATAGTTGGGCCTACACCTTTGATGAGCAAGAAGCCAATCTTGTCATTCTTGAGGATGTTTGCTTTTCCGAGCTAAGTATTTACCGCTTATCGCGTAGTTTAATAAATAAAGCAAGGGCTCTCTCTAACTATTTATTGACTCAGAAAGCCTCGCCTTGATTTTGGATAGTGAGATTTCCTGTCCATCTTTCGACCTATAGCGGTATACTCCACTCACCTCTGTGCCTTCTCTACTTCCCGGCTCAAGCAAGAGCCACAGTACCTATAATCACATGAAAACCCTGAAAGCCACCTTAAGAAAAGAAGTCAAGCAAGCAATTTGAATAGGGGAAGAGAAGGAAGTAGAATACTGATCATGCCAATGCTTTTCACAGACGGAGATGGACGAAAGAAGTTTTGTCACCAGCGGGAAGAGTTGTTTCCAAAGTAATCGGCTCAGTAGAGGTTGCTTTAACTAATAACCAAGACTGACCCCCTAGATTATTAGCCCGAATGTGGGATCCTAATAAAGCAATCTTCGACCTCCCTCGAGTCCCATAACCGAGAGATAGGATTTCTACGACCCTCGACTGACCGTCACATAAGTAGTTTATCTATTCACCTCCTTCTCGCGAATAAATAACCAAATATAACAATCGTCGAAGACGGAAAAAAGGGAGTTGACGTGGGTGCCTGAGCTCTACCTTCCACACGCGTTCTGACTTTCACTTACCGGACCGGATTCCATTCGTCGATTAGGAAATAGCAGGCAAAAGGCGAGAAAGACCGAGAGAGAGGCCAAGCAAGGGTCAAATGGATGTCGGGAGTGAAAGAACCGAATCACCTTTTATTGGAGGCAAAAATACGTCTGACTCCATATATCAAATAGCGGCTAAGCTCTGAACTCAAATCAGTATACGCGCGAGAAGAAATAGAGTGGCCACCTTTTTTTTTGTTAAGAATCAGATGTTTGGTTGCATTTTCATGAGTAAGCGATGGCATTTTCCTATCGCGATTATTAGCATTAGCTCGAAACTGTTTAAATAAAGCTGGCCAATCCTCACATGCCCGACGTCTTTTCGCTGCTTTATTGTATGTATACATCTATCTTGGCAGTGCCGATATGCCGGACTTATTCTGAGGAGTGCTTTAAGTATACGTCATTCCCATTTTCTTTTGTGAAATAAGCTTGATTTGAGATATTATATAGGTCGAAAAGTTGCCCGCGAAAATTCTCATACCCTTGCTTTTCTCAANCTGTGTCCGCGTTCCCGAAGGCCTTCCCCCTATAAAGAAAATGATGTTCAGCTTCAGCAAATGATGAAGGTTCATGAGAAGATGGAACCGAAATGAGGTAAGCTCGATGTTTTGGGGAAAACAATGAATTAGATAAGATAGAAATCCTTCAACGGGGGTCCCGAGGTCTTAATAGAAAGGGAGGGGTCGTCGCCTCAAACTGAGAAAGGAGAGGGATCCCAACTAAGTATATAGGAAAAACTGATATGCTGACTTGATCTCCGAAGTCGGGAAGCTACTGGGGTAGACTGCTGATCTTCGTCGAGTAGTCTGACCCAGGATCCTGTAATCGCCGCCGAGAAGAAAGTGTTTTCAGGAAATATATATAAGCCTAGGGAATCCTCAGAGGTCAGCGGAACAGGCTGACAAAAGGCCTCAGATGCAGGGCAAAGCTGCTAGCCTGAAGAGTGAAAAATCAGTCCTTATAAAAGAAGAGCATCCCGGAGAACCAAAAAAACGGAGCAAGCAAAGCAATGCTAGGAAGAAGAATTTGCTATTACTTAAGATTTCCATTCTGCCCCTAAGCCATATTAAGCTTTGACTTTTTCTGCCTTTTTTTTAATAAACTGTCGTGTCCCGGGATTTTGCTTTTTGACAAAGGCCGCCATTTGAATATTAAACAAAAGTGCCGTGCTGCTCGCCACTCCCCGAGGCCAAGGACGGGGTCGAACCGTCATTCCAGGATTTGCAGTCCAATACATTTCCATTATGTTACCTAGCCAAACAACCCTCATGTGCCAAAGTAGAGTTACGGGAATAGAAGACGGAGTAATCGCGTAGGGCATTTTTCTACATATGCGGTGGCGGGCAGAGCGCTCTATATGACCGGCGGCGGGTTACCATAGAAAATCAGGGGGGGGGGGACAAGGCTTTCTTTCTCCCTTGCCTTGCTCCATCTTACTTTTCCTATAATCGCGATACGCGACTCACCCTTACTACTTATTAAAGCACTCCACTTATACATCGAAAAAATCCAGAGGCCATACATACCGAAGGCTGCTTCTGATATAAAGGGCGAAGACTTGTCAGAGAATCCCGCTTTGGTTGCAACCATTTTTGATCTGATATAAATACATCTCATTTTGCTTACTAAAGTCCCGTGGTCTTCCCGGAGGCCTCACAGTTCCAAGTGAGATGGCTGAGATCTCTTCCTTTCCTACATCCCATATGTGTCCAGTCCAGCGGATCAATTGTTTATGCGGCAGTGCTCTGCGAACTAGTCCTTCGTTCCTCGACTCGACCAGACCTTTTGATTCGCTTCTTCCTTCGCGCAAGCGCTCGGTTCGCCCCTTGTTGCATTTCGTGGTCCTCTGCTTTTTTGACTGACGGGAATTGGAGATGGAAATGTCAGCTCCAGGCCCTAGCTAATCAACACCGTTCATCCCTCAAGGGAAGCCTGAGATTATAGTCTAGTTCGGCTGCGTATCGGAAAACCCTCTTTCATTGGAATTTCCTGCTTTTGATTTATATATATATATATTGCTTTCTAGCTTGCTTCTGAACAAGCGGAGGGATTGGTGCTTTTTGAGAGTAATTCGCCTTTCCTGCTTGCTTGTGCCCTGACTTCTTCCTTCTTAGTCGAGCGCTTTTCCTCCCTAACTTCAAGAAAGCTCTGGGAAGGTCAGAAAGCTACTTCTTCTGACTCTTTACGGCTATCGCCTCCTCTCGCTGGGCTCTTCGCAACGCAATAAAGAAGTAGGAAAGTAGGAAAGCCCATCCTCAGCCTTCCCCCGTGAGCCGGAGCATTTTGGGAAGATCATTGCTGCCTCGATCCCTGAGGCCCCCCTCCCCCTCGGGAAAGTCACTAAAGTCTACCTCTCGCGGGAAGGCGGTCGCAACCAAGTCGTGTGTGTTGCTTTAGAGTGGTTGAAAGCGCTTAGCAAATTCCCTCGCCAGCTGTGAAAAGAAAGTCTGGGCCGCGGCTTATTTGCTTATAATCGGCCTGGCTATTAGTTGAATCTCAAGCCAGCCTACCAGAGAAAAGAGTAGTATAGTCTTGGGTAGCATCTCATTGGAGTCGCGATAATTATTCTGATACCCGCGGCAAGACAGCAGCTTGATTAACTGGAAAAGTCCGGGCCTCAGATGCTGAAAAAGAAGCTACTCTCCTAACCAGAGCTAGAAAAGCGGATTTGCTCTTTTGCCTGATCTCTTTCCTTTCTGGGATCCAGCCACTCCCTCTACTTTCGTCGGAAAGGGGCGGAGAAGACCACTCTATAAAAAAAGCCATTCCGTGACTAAAAAGATTGGGATTGGAAGCTTTTGCGAATATTCTCGGATTAAAACAGTAAAATAGGAAGCGAGCGAGCAGACGATTTTGATCCTTTCTTTGATGGCCGGCTTGGAGCCCAATAAAAGAGGAGGACCATGAAAATTCCTCTAAAAAACCGGCTTCATTCCCCATTTATTTTACTAAGAGTCAATCCCTCATAGCTAAAACCGTCGGTCCCGATTTCTTCTAGGTCGATCAATCACCAGACCACCTCTAGAATACATACGACATTACACGAGGCGAGAGAATTAGCTAAAAAGCAACACACACCTACAGCGCCTACGTTCTGCTTGCAGCCAATACAACCACAACCCACATTGCACGATATGAAACAACCGAAGGATGAAAGCTCGAGGTGAAAATCAGACCATCATCCGTTTGCCTCCATATTCTATGCCCTGCCCGACATCATGCTTATCGCCAAGTGTTGAAAGGAGGAGTTTGAGCAAATGACATCCGCGATAGACCCCGTCTTGCCAGAAGAATATTCAGAGTTTGGGAAAGCGGGGGTCAGGTTTATATATATTTCCAGAAAAACCACTGCCAGTTTCAGCTGCGATCTTATCCGCTCTTTGATAGAAGACTGTTTTGAGTTAACCTAATGGAGACTGTCGATATACTTATCAATTCGTCTATATAGAGGATAGGTGATCATGATGTCGTAGACCGAGAGCCATATATGTTTTTTTTTATATCAAAGCCATTTTAGTGAATATTCAACCACTCAACAATTTGACCAGTGAATAAGAAGCCGTACTTATTTATATATAGGGAGGAGGATGATGTTAGCATCGACGACTGCTTATTCCGCAGCAAAGATCAAGATCAAAGCTAGATCCAAGCTCGACATGCTAAATCACCGGGAGCCTTTCTCTTCTCCTCTCGGCTAAGGCTTCAATAAAAAAGGAAAGAAGCCTCCTGCCCTCGAACGAGCACCTGGGAAAACCCCCACTGACGGGCTGATTTGACCCCTGTTATAAAAGAAAGTGTCGAAAACGCAAAATAGAGATTTTTTTCTTCGACAACTAACTTAACTTAATAGTTGCCTAGTTCTGAGACAAGATATGCTTCTCTTGTATAGCCTACAGGAGATCCATCTCTTTTCTAGTTGGAATTGTTGATGTCTTCCACGCCTGCTTTCGAGCCTTCTTCTTCTCCAGATATGAGGCCTCACCAGCCTGACCCAAGAAGATCTGTTGAGCCTGTTTTTTGGGCCTATAGTTGTCTTTTTGGTTTTGGGTGCTAAGAACAACTGTTGTTCGTGTTCGTGCCTAGCGGACTTTAAGCCAGCATCAATGCTTTCATCAATATTTGATGAACCATACCACATAGTTCCAGCAACATACAAATCAGGACCCGTCCTGAGCCGAGCCAAAGGCAGGGTGTTTTGCTTTATTAATTGGAGGGGAAAGTAGCCGGGCATTGATGCTTGTCTTATATAGTCTTGTTCTGGGTTAAGCTAGGAGTTGAGCAGTCTTGTTCACTCTCCGGGATGAGCAAATTGGGGTCGGAAGAAGGAGGAAGCTAGAGAGCTTAATTCATTATCGGGGGAAAGTCATTTTCTCTAAGATTGGGTGGAAATCAATCGACAGCCATCTAAGGCACCGGTCTTTGCGATATTATCTAAGAAGTTCATCTCACTTTTCCGACGTCTTGTTTCCGAGCTATGATCTGTTGAGTCTGCTGAGCCAAGACCTGACCTGCTAAGCTAGGCCAGTTGCCCTTTGCTCTATCTCTTTCAGATTCTTTCTATCTGGACTCTGATGAGTTCTTTTCCTTATGATCTAACCTACTCGCACTCCTTATTTATTTAAATACACGATGTTGCTTGCCCGCTTCATCTCTCAATCTCGCTCGGTAGAAGGAAGATATAAGGAAAGGGGATAATAAACAACCTTCGTCGACTTCTTAGCTTATCGGGCTGTCTTAATCACTCGCCCTGTCTATAAGTAAGCAAATAAGCCAGTCTCGAGGACCCTATGACAAAGAAGGAAGAAAGTGGTCTTTTCTTGGTCTTTAGGAGCAAAGGGGAAGTAGTTATTGAAGTTTCGAGCTAATATTATAATAATTGCTAATTCCTCTAAAAAAACCGGGGGATCATGCTTTGTCAGGGGGGAAGATGAATGTACTTACCTGCTCATTCGATAAGAGAGGGATTGGAAAAGCAGCTTTTCCTTTCTTACCAAAACGCACTTTAGATGAGGTCTTTTTTCTTATATATCTCTTTATGTACCAAAGTCGTCTGAATTCTCAATATACCAGCAAAGCTCGAACAAAGGAGAGTGTGTATTCTTCAATACCGAGAGGATACCGAGCCGAGCCAAGCGAGCAATAAAGCGAGCGAAGACAGAGCCTTTCGTTCTGACTTTAGAAGACCAAGGCAGGGATGGTTCGGCAGATGAAGGCATCGAGTGATTAATACAAAAAGAGGTATCTCCTTCGACTTGCACTTGCATTTGAGAAGTATATCGTGAGCTTTCTCTCGTCTGAGCCAGGATGCTCAGTTGTTTCCAAGTGACCTGTTCTTTGCGAGTCAGGAAGGAGACTTCTTAAATGGCGAGGGCTCAATCTCGGTCGTCGGGGGAGAAGGCGGAGCTGGTTAGTTATTATTTTTGTCAAAAAATGAAAGTCCCTGTCCTGACTTCCAATTTGATAGAAGATTCTGAATGGACTGATTGATTGCCCCAGCTCAAAAGGCAAGGGCCGCGGCTCGATTTGCTTACTTATAGACAGGGTTCCGCTAATCTTCATTTAGTTCATAGAGCAATGATATATTTTTGTTCAAGCATTTGCTTGGAAAACTCGACAATATAACCTTTCCTTCCCCTAGGGGCGGCGCGTGAAAGCAGTTGCAGAAAAATCATTTATAGCTTTTCGGGATTGGGAGGGAGACTGTTGTTGATATGCTCAGTCGGCGAAGCGGATTTAATGTAACAAAGGTTGGGTTTTGGTTTTGTGGCCTTTCACGCTTTTCCTTCGCTCCTTCTGCTTTCGTGCGTGCTGATGCTTTCTTCCTCGAGTTTTGGAGTTGGTATACGTTTAGTAAGAGGGCGAGTTGCGGTCTTTTAGATAATTGACTAAGCCTGGAAGAGGTCTCGAGAAAATCGCGTATATGTATATTCAGAGAAAGATCTTGTTGGCTGGCTAGCTCAGTGGATTACCATTCTTTCTAATACACGAATAGCGCTTTAATGATTTCCTGCCCTTGTTAGCTCATCGCTCTAGTCCGGTCATTGGTCAAAAGCCTGTCAATTCCATCTCTCTCCTCTCCCACCTCTCCAGCTTGGGAATCTCTCCCTTGGGAAGACGTCTTTTCTATTGGTTATATATCTGTAGTCACAATGCCAGTTCGACGCTATCTTCTGGTCCCATTCATTCTCGATAATCAGTGCGCAATCCATTTCATAGAGTAGTCAATTCTGACCTGGTTATTCGACGAGAAGCGGTCGAGTCGAGCTTTTGAAATGATGCATCTGACCCCTTGGTCTCTTCGATATGCTCTTTCTTTATGAGCCGAAATCGCGAGGGGGTCCTTATAAAAGAAAGGTTGAAAAACGAAAAAGAGCTTGATTTTCGGGCCCATTTCAATATCGACTTGTGGTTAGCACTCATCTGTTCAATCCTTTCTCTCCCCGTCCTTCTCTTTCTCACTGCCCACGGAGCGGTAAGGATCGTATCTGTCTTCCATGTTTCAAAGTAGTATGTCTAGCCCCCTTTGTTTTCCAGTAAGCTAGCATGGGCTAGGATTGGGCGTCGAAGCCTAGAACGCCAGATATATAACAGTCTTCCCAAGAGAATTCCTTTTTGATTGCCGCCTACCTCAACCACTGCTGGATGTGAAGATGATGGTTTAGGTCGACGAATTTCTTTCAAACACGTGCTACTAACGCGATAGGAAAGTAGGGGATGCCTTTTTCTCCTATCCTATATAAGAGAGCATTCGGGCTGTCTTCTTAAGTAGCGTTGCTGAGGCAGGGGGAATCCTTAACTATAACAAGATGGAGGCCCGGATAGAAATGCTAAACAAAGCCAGTGAGGACACCCGGCGGTATCCATACATTAGATAATGAAATCGCATACTTAGTGAAAAAAGCAAATCGACGATAGGGAAATCCTGACGTCCTTATTTTATGAAAAAATGGACTCTTGGTAAAGGGGGGAACAGATCCTTACTAAATTATGCCATCATACCTCTAGCGAAACTATACATGAGGAATGAAAGCAATGAGATGATTTTTAGAAGCGCTCAGAATATATCGATCCCTGTTATAAAAGAAAGTGTCGAAAACGAAGGAGGAAACGCGATATATATATATATATTTCCAATAACCCGGAAATGACAGATTATATGGCTTGGCCCCTTCGTCGGGAGAAAAATAGCTTCGACGACCAGAGCACGAAGACGAAGAAATGGCTTTCCTCATGCGACCCATCCTAAATGGATGCAAGGGGCCCGGAGAAAGAGAAGAGGAAACATAGGTCTCGCTTGTGAGATTTATGATTAGATAGGACTAGCCGCTGAGTGAGAATGAGAAGTAAGTAGAAACTCACTTTAGAAGACGACGTTATTTATAGTTGCAAAAGAGGCCTCCTTCCTAAATCTATCAGCTGCATAGACTACCTCTTTTTGTATTAATCACTCGGACCTGTGGGGTGCCCCTGGCTTGCATACGGCCAGAGTCCAACCTGGAAATATCTTGTTTTGGTACTCCGGGCTTGAGGAATGTAGTGCAGAGAGAAGATGGTGGTTCTTACCCGCTTGGATATCCAGATATGGGCTAACCTCCGTCCCTTAGCGGGTTAGCTGGTCATGGGGAAGAATGGATAGCTATCAGTTGGCCCAATTTTCTTCTTTGTTTCGCCTCCGAGGACCCAGGAGATGGGGAATCAAGACGTCGGATTTGGCTCATTGCATCCCAGGGATCTAGATATGGGAAGTCGGCTGGATAGACGAACAAAGAAATGGAGATANGAGATGCCTTGGCATAGACAAGCGTGAAATATGCCATGGGGGGTGACCATATGCAAAAGTAATGCATTGCTCATGTGAAATAATGCATGTGAGCTGTAGAGATGACCTCCAGAAGAATCGACATCTTAGCTACTCCAGGACCATTAGCGATGCAGTGATGAAAACCAAAAGCAGGGCAGATCTCGTAAGGCTCTCTAGTCGCAGGTCGGCTACTTTCCCCTCCAATTAATTAAGCTTCCTCTCGACAAATCTGTTAGAAAGGGCTTGTCGAAATGAAAGCAAGCACTCAAAATGCGAGAAAACTTCCAACCAAAGCGCATTGAGAGTTGATGAATTCTAGAGCTTGATAGCTGACTCATTACCTGTCCCTCGGACATATAATCTTAATCCACATTTATTTAAATTAGGAAGAAGCTTTCGATTGTCGATTCTATCTTCCTCTCCACGCAAGCGCCTCGCCTGTCGAAGGCTAAGAGGAAGATGGCCCTCAGGAAAGAAAAGAGTTTGCTCATTTGACTATCCAACTTTTGAAAACTAGATGAAAACCTAGCTTTGCTTTCTAACTAGCTTGCTCATCGTCCTGAGTTGAGACGCAACATCATAGATAGCCTTTGATTCTTTATTCTTTCAAATTGCTGTCCTTCGCCCTAAGATATCTAGTTAGCTTCCAAATCGTGAGCATTAATGTTGGGGGAAATCCTCATAAGTGTTTCTTGACTTGAAACTCTCTCTTTTAGGCTAAGTAACTCATTATATAAGAGTTCATAGTGCCAGTCCTAGTTACATAGACTATGAGACAGCCTGAGAACCCGGGTTTTCCCTGCACTTATTCTGTTATAGTGCTATCCTAAAGGGGAAATTGGAGTACCTTTTGCAGCACTCTTGGACTTGCTTTTCTTGCTCTCGAGCTTTGCAGCTGGGATAGCTGAGTTCTCTGAGCCCGGCCCTGTGATGTGAGCATAACAACTCGTTAATAATTAGCATATTAGCCTTTGACACCCATTATCTGCACTATTCTTTTACTAGCATATTACCTGAACAAGCCCAGTTAAGCAGCATATCCTATTTCCCCTGTTTGTTATTGAAATAGTAGTCCATGTGATTAACCGGCATTTATGGGCTTTCCTGGGCTGAGATATAGTCTCAGTTGGACTTTCTTTCGATGTGGGCAGGCAAGAATTTCAGTAAGATGAATTATCTGTTGGAGTGATAGTTGGATTCCTAAGGGCCTTTTTCCAGACTATTATATATGACATCTCGGTAGTCCCTGTCCTGACTTCCAATTTGATAGAAGATCATGAGGCTTGTTTTTTGATTTAGCTATTTGTCGACTTTGGATTTCCCTTGCTTTCTTCCCTTACCTGTCCTGATTCCCCTGCAGGCCCTTTCCTTGGAGATTGGAATGACTAAAAGGGGGGGGGATCCAAGGGATGTTGTCGTTCTTTTTCTTGACGTCCAAAAAAGCAGGGGGTCATCTTCGCCATCAAGGCACAAGCGGAGGACGCAAGAATCTCCTATATATATTTCCAGAAAAAAGGGGCGCGTCGACTGGCTTGGGTCTGGTCAGAGAAAGTCGGGACTAAGGCAGAGCTTTTTTAGAGTAATGCTAATTCCTCTAAAAAAAGCGGGGGATGATGATCTATCAAATCAACTTCTCCAGAAGTTTGACTCGATATAATTAGCTGTTTGGTCGTCGAAAGAAGGGTTGGCAGCGGGCTGGGTAGGGCAAGCAGGACCAAGAATCCCAGCAGCTCCACCTGGTTATTCGACGAGAAGCGGTCGAGAGGAATAAGCAATAAGCGGGAAAGCGAAGCGGCCCAAGCCATAAAGCGCGAATGGTCCACTCAAACCTATTAGCCCGAAAGAAGCCTCCCTCGCTCATCACCCCCTTAATATATATATATATATATATATACCAGGCCCATTATTGGGAGTTTTAGATGGGCTTGTGAAAGATCTTCTTCACCCCCCTCCAAAAAAGAGTCTGGGAGCAAGCGTCAGGCGGGGACGAGATGTCGAGGAAAAAGGAGGAAGACCTGAGACTGAGATCTATATTGGTCATTTCCATTCCTCTTGGATACCTCGCACCTTACCAACTGCTCTGCTTCTTCATCATCAGTCAATAAAAAAGAAAGAGAGGCAACCTTATTTATCTAGAAGATGCTCTAAACGTCGTAGTCGATTCCGATACCCGAACTGATGAGTGCCCCCGGGATGATGAAATTCCTCGATTTTCTTTTATAAAGCATTTCTTTGTGATACCTATAGTTAGTGGTGGATGATCGGTGCAAAAAAGCCAGATTATCGGTAGACCAAGTCCAGGCTTTCTCGAGTAGTGCTGGATTTCTACTTTCTTACCCCTTATCGCTAAATTTACCCAAAATAGGAGGGTCCACCACGGGACTAAATTAGACCCCAATCTTCGATCATCCTGCTCCTCCCTCGAATGATAGTGATCCCTCTCTCTGGGAATAGAGAGGGGTATGGGGCGCCACTATGCCCATCGCTTTCCTTAAAAGAAAGGACAAGAATTCAGGTATATTCTACGATGCTTTCAACAGATTGGATCCACTAAGACGGAGTAATCGCGTAGGGCATTTCTCCCAAATGTTCTTTTATATAGGACTGATTTTTGGATATAATAAGCGATTGTTAATATGCTCAGTCGGACATGATAGTGAGTTTCACTATATATATATAATATGTCGAAATGAAATCAATCTCGGAAGTGCTTCGGGGAGGCTTTTCTTCGATTCTATAGAGTTCGCACTCCAATGCGACACTATATATATATAGTTCAATGGCGAGCAAGTCAATCCAGTAAAGTGTCAGTAGAAAAATAGAATGAGAATTTTCTGAGTCTTGATCTTGGAGAAGGTGCATCTTTCTTTCTCCCATGCTTTCCGTCGGTCAACAACCAACCACAGCTCTCTATAGTTCTTCAAAACTCGTACAGGAAGGAGTCTCTTTCTGTCTGGAGGGAAGAATTTTTGATGAATCAATAATGCCTCAACTGGATAAATTCACTTATTTCACACAATTCTTCTGGTCATGCCTGGTACTCTTTACTTATTATATTCCTATATGCAATGATAGAGATGGAATACTTGGGATCGGCAGAATTCTCAAACTACGGAACCAACTGCTTTCACACCGGGGGAACAAGATCCGGAGCAAGGACCTTCCCCAAAAAGAGAAATTGGAAGAGGTATCGATCAAAGGTTTTAGCACCGGTGTCTCCTATATGTCCTCAACTTTCTTCGAAGTATCCCAATGGTGTAAGGCCGTCGACTTATTGGGAAAAAAGAGGAAAAGCACTTTGATCTCTTCTTTCGGAGAAATCAGTGGCTCACGAGGAATGGAAAGAAACATTCTCTATTTGATCTCGAAGTCCTCAGAGGGCACTTCTTCCAGTCTTTTGACTTGTAGGAATGACATAATGCTCATCCATGTTCCACACGGCCAAGGAAGCATCGTTTTTTAATCTCCTCCAACCCAACCCTCCCGGTACGTCACGCTTGGTAATTTGAGAAAGCGAACTTTCACAGGGGGGGCCAGCCCAACCCCGGGTAGTTCTTATGTAGTCAATCGTCAAAGCTGTGTTGATTTGTTCTCGAGATTATCAATCTTCCTGGCGTGCGGGAAGGGAGCGAAGGAGAGTTAGCCCTTCCCATTCTAGGCTTTCAAGTGAACTTGACCTCCCAAAGAGTGACATCCACAGTCTTGCCACGGAGGGAGAGTTTGTAATGAGATCATTTCCCACATAGAGCATTCCCGCTGCTATTTTGAAAGCTTCAACAAACCTCCGGAGGGTCATCTCAATTCTGGAGAAGCTCACTCCGTGTTTTCAGTGAGAGGCGTATGCACATTCACCGGCAGAAGGGGTGGGGGAGGGACGGCTCATTCTCTTGGTTTTTTGAGTCTCCCAAAGCTAGTGTGAGACCAAATAGCATTTTTTTGATGAGTCGGAGGGTCTTTCTCTATTTATCTTCGGTATAACCCATATCCAAACTGTGATCCCGGAGGTGCACACTAGGTCCCCCAAGCCCCTACCCCCGACGCGCAGTTCTTGCCTGAAGTCAAGACCAGAGCGCGTGGCCTTCCCCCATGCACTTCGAATGAGGCATCTTTGGAAGATCCTGAAAAAAAACCAAGGCTTTCTTTCTTGCACGCAGACGAAGTCACCCACCAAGCTTTTCAGACGCAGATCAAATGGTATTTCCGGATTCATACCTGAGTCACTTCTCAATCATCTAGTTTCCTTATTATTATCGCTTATTATATAAAGAAATTCAGTGCTAAAGAAGGAAGGGAGTATCAGCTCATGCTCGATCGAGAAAGTCAAGTAGTCCAAAAAGCAAGTGGAGAGCAGTGGTCCGCCTCTGAGTTCTCGCAGTCCGACGTCTGGAAGTCAGTCCTTTTTGAGTTCCCCTTGTTCGGGATGTCGAGATTTGCTCCACAAGGGGGCGGTGGTATGTATAGAGATATTGTAAATGGATTGGAACGAAGTGAATTATAGCTGGAGATAGAGGAATTGAGATGGCTTTCTCCTAAAGTGTGTTTTTTCCTCACTCATAGCTAACAACTCGACGCCTCATTAAGTCCTCTTGTTTGTTGAAGAAAAGGATTTCTCTTGGAATTTGACGAGCTTGATTTGAGATATTATAGAAGGTGACTCTTGTGTGAAAAAAGCGGAAAGAGACCTCGACATCCCTGCAACTTACACTAGAACTCTAAACGGCTCAAAGGCAGAAGGTGGAACTCGACACTCTAGATGGCAGGTATGGACCCACATCCAACTGAAACAGCATCTATCCTAATGGCTCACAGGGCTGAGCCCTATTCTGCTAATTTATACTCCTCGACAAATCCAGCTTTATTTAAACAGTTTCGAGCTAATGCTAATAATCGCGATAGGATTAATTGGATGCGCTATTTTTCGACGCGGCTTGCGCAAGGACGGAAACTGGTTCGAAAGGACCCACATCCAAGATAACTCGACACTGCCTCCTATCCCACTAGCGAACCGGAACTAGCTGGAAGGAAAGAGGCTGGCAGGGCAGGGGGGACGAAGTAGTCAGTTTATACTACGGGACAGGGATGACCACTCGAGACCACCTAGAAAGGATTAGCAAGGGCTATCTCTAGGCTTTCTGCTATTCCTAGCTTTATCCCGCTGTAGCCTACTTTCTTGCCTTAGCTCTATCTCCTGCGATTATTTCTCAAAAAGAAGCCACTTTCACTCCTGCTTGCTCATTTGAAAGAAAAGAAGTTGAAAGCTCACTTTCTCACTTTGTGGAAATAATATATGCTTGATCACAATCCTTTTTTTTAGGCTGCTGAAAATCATACTTTTTCTTAATCAAGGAAATAATTCATAATCACCGGAAACTAGCTTGCTTACTGACTGAAGTCAGCTTTAGATGACTCACTTGTTTTTGAGTTTGCTTATAATCAGGAAGTCTGACCTTAGGACTAGGACTGTCCAGCAAAGACTATATAATATAGTGTTGATGATCTGGATAGTAATGTTGTTGGGCCGTTGACCTAATAAATATGTTAACAATAAAACAAGATAAGGGCTAATTGTCACATTCTAGTACAGGAAATATCTTAACAGGAGATATCCTCACAGGAAATGCCATCCAAGGTAGGACCGCTATCTGGTAGTGCTTTCCTTTAGATAGTTAGCTCGTTACTAAAGGGCGTGCTGCCTATCCCTAATCTATTACTTACTTAATTGACTTGATAGCTTTCCCGAAAAGATCGGATTTGCGCTAATGCAGATTCGCGAAGAACGGATTCGATAGCGCCGTCTTCTTCCTTCACACAAGGCCATGCCTTTAATACGACAGGACCAATGGCAACTGATGAAACAAGAGAAAAAGCTATCGAACCAGACACTATACACTATACCTGGTGATTAGTCTTCTTTCAGGGCAGCTCGGGACTCGAGGGTGGGGGTCAGGGTCTTTGCTTTTTGCTATTGTTGAATCGACCATTCACTCCTAGGTAGCTGTGAATGAGAATGGTAAGCGAAGATGAGATTGAACTCTTTCGAGATGCGAAGAATCATATCCCTAAGCAAGGCGCGTAGCGACTGCGATCTTATCCTCTTATCCAAGGTCAGGAATCAGATAAGTAATAAGGTAAAGAAGGTCAGAACTGCCGGGATAGGAGCTCTTGGTGGTTTAGTTTGAGCAAGGGCTGTAGGAAAGGGCGTAACCCCACTCTAAAAGTAGTTCGGTTCCCCTCGGGGAGGTTGAAAAAGCTCTTCACAAGAGGCAAGGAAAGATAGTTAAAGAATTGTGGTTGTCGGCATTTCCGCACCCGGCTCAGCTCGACGGTGCAATCCAAGCAAAGTGAGAAGAGCAGGCGAAAGCAAGGCCTGTCAACGAGTTAGGAGCGGGTAGGAAAGCAGGGAAGCTGCAATTGCTCCTGTTGAATGAGGAGGGGGCAGGTAACTAAACGCGAAGCTAAACTCAAGCTAGCTGCTTATCCGGTCCTTTAGTAAGGACATCGCCCTTCTGAGACAGCCTCAATCATGGAAGATGCCTTTTCTCAGGTGCAGATGAAAGGGTGCTAGGCTAGAGAGCTAATTCATCCGCGTTGGCGGTTAAGCCTTTTTGGCTAGCTCTGGTGCTGATCTTATTTATTATTAGAGAGAGAAAGGGGAAAGCAAAAAAAGACTGGCTTTTTGAGGTTGTTTGTTTATATGCCCAGAGAGAGGGATCACTATCATTCGAGGGAGGAGAGGGCAGAATCATACCATATAACTAGGCCAGTGTTTTCAGTGCCAAGATAACACTTCAAAAAAGACTTCAAACAATCAAAAACATCTTTATTTATATATCATCATAGAATAAGATCCAATCACGAATGCTTTCAGCTCCTGTGATATAAATCAAGTAGCACGATCAGATTTTAGGGAGAACAATCGACTGGCCGGCTATTAGTTGAATCTGAAGCCATCTCAATTCCTCTATCTCCTACTTTACTCGTTCAAATCCATATATAATATCTAAAATCGTGTAGGATTCCTATTAGAAATACTAGTTCTATTTTCCACTAAATCAGGCCTACTTACTTTATCAATGGTTCTGGACCACCAGACTAGCTTTCCTTGGAATTGCCTTTCTCTTCTCGCGGCCGGGTGAGGAAGAAGTCAGGAAATGAGACGAGTCTTTCTTTTTCCCTGTTTTTACTTACATTAGTCCTTTCTTATTAAACTTCAAAGAAAGATAGTTGGTTGGTTTTGTGTTATTTAATGGCCAGTTGCCTTCCCTACCTCTGTGGATGGTATGGTTTCCGATTTGTCGTGTAATTAAATCGGGATAAATGCAACAAGATGATGCTGAAGATGAATCCCCCTTTCTGTCGTTCATACAAGTTGTTCAGAAAGAGATGATGGAAAGCGGCGACTTCTCTTTCTTTTTTTTAGAGGCTTCGCGATCATGACCTTGGTATTATTGGACTATTCTTTCCATTAGGTTCTTCGTTTTTGAAATGTATAGTCGGTTTATATATTATCCAATCCTAAAAGCTCATCAAATTCTCGATGATTGAAGTTGATATTTGCCTCAGATCGGGAATTGAGTTGACTTCTTTCCTAATCTTTCCTACTTCAATAGATGAAAGATCTTTGTCAAGCTTAGGCAGATGTGAGCCTTGCTATTGTGTACT